CTTATACAAAGCTATATACGAATCACCCACACCCTCTTCTTTTGTATTTCATTAATTTACTTTCCTTTAATTAAGACGAAATTCTCTAAAAACAAACCCCCGCCTTCTTGAAAATATCATAAACAGTTCCTGTAGGTTGAGCACCTTTTTCAAGAAAAAATAGAATAGCAGGAATATTTAAATACGTTTGATTATTTATCGGATCATAAAAACCCACTTTCCGAAGATCTCTTCCTTCTCTTCGGGATCGAACATCAATTGCAACGATTCGATAAACGGCTCATTGGGATAGACGTAGATAAACTAGAACCCCCCCCTAGAAACGTATACGAAGCTTTCTCTTCGTACGGCTCGAGAAATTAGAAGATATGTCTATGTATACAATTCGAATGTCAAATAGATCTATAAAAGCATTAAATCAAATAAATTAGACTAAGATTATTTAATACTTTTTTATTCTTCTTTTTCTTTATCAAAAAAAAATCATTTGTATTCTCAAAACTCAAGTTGAGTAACTCGGAAATATGAAATAGCTCAAAAGAAAACCCTTATGTATTTGATTTTTTGAGTGGTCTCTAACCCCTTTTTCTTTGTCTCATTTAGAATATATTTGGACTCCTTATTCTTGATCTAGTTGTCGAGACAATTAAAAAAAAGATATTTACTTGTTCCAAAATATTTTCTCTTTGCCTTGAATCATTGGGTTTAGACATTACTTCGGTGATTTTTAATCGTTTCAAAATGGCAGCAACATGGCCCTTTTTCGGATTTATTTCTATCAAAGAATCATAAACGGTTGATTCCCGCAAGATACACTTTTGATCAAAAGAGTTTCACTAATTCCAACAAATTTTCCTTTTTTGGATTTGAAACTTGCTCGAATTGGATCCTTTCGATTTAGAAATCGAAAATCGACTACACTTACGAAGTTGTTCCAACTTATTAATTGGCACTAACCCTAGATCCTTGCCCTGAGAAATGAATCAATACTTTCTACTCGAGCTACATCTACATCACATACTGTTTACACTACAACCCAAGAAAAAATGAGGGTTCGAGTGGAACAGAACAAAGGATGTCGAGCCAAGAGCACCTTCATTCCTATATAATAAAAAGGGTGGGTGTAAGAATCCACAACTGATCATGTCCTTCAAGTCGCACGTTGCTTTCTACCACATCGTTTCAAACGAAGTTTTACCATAACATTCCTCTAGTTTGGAACTGATATGTAATTGATTCAATTACGGAATCATGAATAGTCATTTGTTCGGTCGTTCCATTGGTTTCTAAAGAAGTCTTAGAAAGAATTCAATTTAATCCTCGATTTTTTTTTTATTGGATGAATGCAATATTTTTATTTTATTTATTAATTTCTAACTATTAGGAAGAAAAAAGTTCTTTGTATTGAATCTACATTGCATCTTCAAGTAACTTGAGAGAATATATTCAACAATCTTAGACTTCTTCGAATATCAAATACTCATAAGAAATCATTCAATTCAAATAGTTATTGAATTGAAAAAAAAACCTACCTGGATATCACTATTTGAATAAAGTTTTACTAAAGATTGCATTTATCATCATAAATAATTCATCTTTGAATTAAACCTAAACCTCAGTGATTAAAAAAATATAGATAGATAGAAAAAGAAATAAATTTATTTTTTTCGTGGAGTGGATAAAAAAAGTTGATGTAAAGGAAGATTTAGGCTCTTTTTCTTTCATTTCATACTGAAAAAGAAAATCATAAAAAAAAAAAAGAATTCCCTCTATCAGATAGACTGAACAATTGTCATTGGAATGAATTATGAATATTCAATATAGAATTATTTCAAATTAACGCATCCAAAATCTTTTTCAAAAAACCAAAAAACGTTATCACTGAAATAGAACGACAATAATACATTAAGCATTTCATCATTTTACGCGTAGTTTCTTTGACTGGTGGGGGTTCGTTCAATAATTTTTATTTAAAGCAAGGGGAATAGAATATAGGATGTATGAATTACCCCCTGTCTATATTATTACATATATTTCATATTCTTTATGAGAACCAAATCAAATACGAAATGAAATACCTAAAAATGAGGTTCAAAGAAAATAGATACGTTATTATGTATGTAACTTGATTATTTCTTAATCCAATTTGTACAAACACAGCTAGTGAAATTGCTATCTTATATTGTTAATTAATTCTTATTATATGGGACGTAAGGCTTTTCGAAGTAACTAACTTAAACTTCAATATGAATATTCAATATTCAAAGTATAAGGGGATGGACATACGATGAAAAGCGCATTCAACCTCTTTTGCAACCCCCTTTTTTCGTTATTTCCAATTCTTCGAATCTAGGTTCCTAGATCACAACTCGATTCAGTTTCATCTATATGTATCTTAGTTGAATTTAATTTGTGAAAAAATAGGATAGGATTTAAAGAAGAATAGAATCATTAAAAATCAGAAACAAGAATCACATAATATCCAATATTTAACTCTTAAAGAGTAGAGAAGGTAGTTCAAAAAGAAAACCTTTCTTTATTCTGATAATAAATATTTCTATCTATATATAGAATAGGTATTCCCTGGGACGGAAGGATTCGAACCTCCGAATAGCGGGACCAAAACCCGTTGCCTTACCACTTGGCCACGCCCCATTTCAATTTCTATTCAATACTACTAAACAGTAGTATTGTTTTTGGTTGTTCGTCAATTCCAATCTAAAATAAATATCTATGGACTCTATTGTTCCTAGGGTTTTGACACGTGTAGATATACAATGAAGCTGAATTTATTGATCATTACATATAATTCAATTAAGATATTGTATAAAAGTATGATTTCTTCTATTCTTTTTTGAGAATTGAAGGATTTTTGATTGGGTGAGTTCAAAGAAGGATTTTTTGGTATACCTTACTTTTTTCATTTTTAAGGGATATCAATTATCAATAAGAATAACTCAATCAAAATACAATTATCTCCAAGTCCAAGAAAAAAAAAATGTTTGTTATGCTTAATATCTTTAGTTTGATCTGTATCTGTCTTCATTCCACCCTTTATTCAAGTAGTTTTTTCTTAGCCAAATTGCCTGAGGCCTACGCTTTTTTGAATCCAATCGTAGATTTTATGCCAGTAATACCCCTTCTCTTTTTTCTCTTAGCCTTTGTTTGGCAAGCTGCTGTAAGTTTTCGATGAGATCTTTAATACTGTCCTAGACATGATTTATTCGAAAAAAAAAATGGGAACAATGGATAAGATCGGATAAGTCTTACAGCATGAACCCTCGATTCAAACAATTCTTAGATAGCTGCAACAAATCTGACTCACCCTCTTTCCTCATTCGGATTCTTTTTCATTTATTGAAAAACCCTTTTCGAGTCATTTCAAAATAGGAAAGATATTTTTTTTTTAATGAAAGACTCGACTCTTATTCCAAATGAATTTCTGAAAATTCTTTTTGATTTTTGATTTCGAGAAACCATTTTGTTTATTGGTGTCAAAATAGGCTATGGGGTATAAAAATGGAGAATCTATTCTCTTTTTTTTTTTGAAAAAAAAAAAGATCTTGGAGATTGTGTAATGCTTACTCTCAAACTCTTTGTTTACACAGTAGTAATATTTTTTGTTTCTCTCTTCATCTTTGGATTCCTATCTAATGATCCAGGACGTAATCCTGGACGTGAAGAATAAAAAGCCCTTTCTTTTTACTTGCTTAATTTTTCAATGTTCTTACTTAGGATTTTATCTATTGTACATCCTTATTTATTATATGAAATAAAAAAAAAACAAAAACAAAGGAAAGGTTTTGAAAAAAAAAAATAAATAAAATAACAAGTCATCAACGGAAACGGAAAGAGAGGGATTCGAACCCTCGGTACGAAAAACTCGTACAACGGATTAGCAATCCGACGCTTTAGTCCACTCAGCCATCTCTCCCAATTGAAAAAGGATAATTACTATCTTACATTACACAAAAAATAAGGCTTGAAAAAAAGTCTTTCTTTTCTTTATCTCTCTTTATTTTTTTTTACTCTATTGATATATACAACTTTAATATATACTACTTTTCTAAGCAATCCCATTTAGATAAAGAAAAGGTTCTAAAGAGATATTTCGAATAAAAAAAAAAAAGAAAAAAGCAAGAATACCTCTTCTTCCGAAAGAGCTTTTTTTCTTTTCACGGCCTGGCCTGGTCAGTACCTAGCCGGGCCATTTTTTGTTCCATTCCAAATCATAGATAAAATGATTTGTTGGAAAACAAAAATGCTTATTATTGATTATTGAAACAACAATCCGAAGAAAAGATCTTTCCATTCCTATGATATGGAATTTCATTCTATAGAATCAAAGTATCATTTTTTATTATTATTATTCTTTCTTTTCTTATTTTTTTCCTTTACTGGAAAAAAAGAAAAAAAAAATAAGGAACTGTGGATTGTTATGCAATGCATTCTTATGTCATAACATAAATAGTTTTATCGAGCCCTATCTGTTCTGTCAAAAATCCTCCAGCAAAAGAAAGAACTTGTTCTTTCTTTATTTTCATTTTGAATTAGGAGTGCTCTTTTACTAATCTGATTAGGTTTACTGACAAAACCAAAACAAACACGTCAATGCTATAATTTTCATCATTATTTTGTTTTGGATCCTATCTTGATTACGTCCGATTACCTTTTTTTGTTCGACAAAAGTTTCATTTATATACAATAATCGCATTGTAGCGGGTATAGTTTAGTGGTAAAAGTGTGATTCGTTTTATTAATCCCTTTTTGAGTTAAGGGATCCCTCGGTTTGATTTAATTTATATTCCGAAGAAAAACTTTATTTCTTAAAAGGATTTAATCCTTTACCTCTTAACGAAGGATTCGAGGAAAAATATACATTCTCGTGATTTGTATCCAAGGGTCAATTAAAAATGGAAAATTGGATTATTTAATTGCGAAACATAATTTTTTTTTTTGAATTGGATCAATATTTCCAATTTAATGAGTATTAGTAAAGG